ATTGAACGATAAATCACTACAAGTGGCGGAGATACACGATTTAAATAACGAAAAATCCAATATTTCAAAATTGTATCTAAAATGACTGGAAAAGTGGAAACAAGACCAGATAGAATTTGATCATTATGAGCAAATCCAAAATCGTTGTAGACATAGCCAATCATTAGTTCCCAACCGTGGGGCGAATGGAATCCGATACATAAATCAGTTACTAAAAGAATCGAAAAGGCTTTTATTGTGTCGCTTAAATTATATAGGAATTCTTGAACCCAAGAGTTAAGAATAACAAGTTCCTCATTACCCAGAATAGAATAACCGCTTAGAATAACGAAACAGATTATATTTGTCGAGAAGCGAAAAATCGTATGGATATGATCCTCGTCGTGCATCTTGATCAATTGGATTGTTTCTTTGTGGAGCCCTATACGAAGCTTTTGTAGATGCCTTTCCGGGCATTCCTTTATCATTTCGTCCAAGAGGAATAGTTCCTCTAATTCTATGAATTTTTCTAGAATACTCTTTTCTTGAATATCATTCAAGAAAGTTTCGGATTGCCTAGTATTCCACCAATTAGTAATCCAAGATTCCAGACTTTTATTAAATGAGAGAGAAATCCACCAGGGTAAGAATACTAAAAATACTATAGACGAGAGATATCTAATGGAAATGGGTGCGTTCTTTTTTGTCATTTTTTCATCTGTGAATTATTACTGAAACCACCTCATTTGTTGACTCTATTCGATCTAATATTTCTAGCCAAGTATGGGTTCTATTATAAGGTATCGCGCCTATGAATCGAGTCTCGGTTTTTTAGTTGTGATTCAGCGGTTAGTCCTTGAATCACAACTAAAAAACCGAGTGGCAAAAAAAGAAAGAAAAGGTCTCATTATAAGAGATCCAATTCTTTGGTCATTAAGAAAGACAAACGAAAGGATAAAAAGGGTCCATTAACAAAAGAAAATAGAGATAATTTCCAAGATATGATCTATCCATATCTAACGTATGAATTCAAAATATTGACAAAAAAAAGATCAATTTTTTATTCCGAAAAGTTTTGATATATGAGATCAATCTATTATTTCGATTTGTTACTTCTTTTGTTACTGAATTGAATTGAGTGGGGATTTCCATACGCAAAAAAACCATTTTTTTACAGATAAAAAGGGTTTCGTTTTATGTTATAGCTGTTCCATACACGTTTGCCTTGCTTTGGCCCGACTGGACATTCTGAAGAAACTTCAATTAAGTAAGTTATGCTATAGAAAAAGAAAAAGGAAGATTCTTGGGTTTGTTCCTCCTGCTGAGAAAGCATTTATTCTTCAGTTCATTTTTCTTTTTCAAAATAGGTCAATTGGTACGCGCAAGAAATAGGCCAATTCCGCAGCCTTTTGCTCAATTTCTCGCGGAGTCAAATTCTCATCAGTACGAGTCAACGGAATAGCCCCCAGGCCTCTAATTTCCATATAAAGGACACGACGAGCATAAATACCCCCTTTCACTTCTATTCTGATGGACTGAATATCTTTCATAAGGAATCGTAGAAAGATGCGGCGATTTTTTCCAGGAAATCCCCAACGAAAAATACACACTATTCCGTCTTTTCGATCAAATCGATCATAACCGCTACCGACATTCCATGTAATTGTGCACCACAAATAGGAACTAACAAAGAGACCCGCGATCCCATAGAAAGACATCACGACCCCTTGTGGGAAAAAACAGATTTGCTGAGACGGAAATAAAGATATCAAATTCCTATCAAGATAACTAGAAATTCCAACCAATAAGAATCCTAATGAACCTAAAAAAAGGATAAAGGCCCAGCAGAAATTACTTGTTTTGCGAGATCCTGCTATAAATTCTATCCATATATATTCTGATCGCCAACTCATACATACTCGATTCAGTTGCATTTTCTTGGAATTGAGAGAATAACCAAAATAAATTTGACTTTACTTTTTTTTGTTTCCGAAGTAACTTTCATCAACTAGTACTATTCTGATGTGAACTTTTAGCAGTAATTCATCAAATTAGTTAGATATAATAAAATAAGAACATCCCCTTCATAGGATTCCCTATAGATAGATACATATAGATTAGATAGCTACATACATATAGATACATTGACTTAAATTTCAGACATGAGCTCGGATCCTGGCCTATTTTTGAAAATAGATAGAATTCATTTCCATTTACCCATATATCCTGTTTATGCATGCATAAGAGCTCCTTCATTTATGTTCGCAGAAAGCCGCCCGTTATTTGTTATTGTTATACAATACTCTACTAAATGGATATCCGTGCCGTGTTTGCTAAGTCTTGAAAAAAAAAAACTAGAGGAGATTTGACCACATCGGATTTACAAAATCTTATTTTTTTGAACATGAAAAAATAAAGAAGCCATTGCAATTGCCGGAAATACTAGGCCCACTAACGGCACAAAAATAGAGGGTAAGTTGTTGAGAATTGTCATAGAATGGGTACCTCGATTTAATATTTGTACCTGTTATTATTATAAAGATATCTTATAATAATTCTAATTCATATTCTAATTCGTATAGAAGTATACTAAGTATATATACTAAGTATATATAAGTGAGTCTATAGAATAAGTGCAAGGAATGTAGAACTAAATAAACGGACTTATTCATCTTTCTACATGAAATATCTGTTATGTATGATAATCCACTTTCTTTATTATTCTATTCTTACTTCTTTTATTTTTCTATTGTTCGTATATTCTAATTTCTTTTTTAATATTTAATACAAAAAGAGTTTTTTACCAAATTCCCGAAAAATTCGTTAGAATCCGATCCAATATCCAATAGCAGGGATTCTTAGAAAAAATGGGAATTCTTGGGAGATATAGAAAGATGCAAGATTCTATATTTTTTATTTATTTGAGTTCTATATATACATATGCAAAATACATATGCAAAAGGGGACCACGAAATTCATTTTATTTGCCTTGCCTCCTAATTCTAAGGAAGAATTCGCTTTTTATGTTGTTTTGTTGATAGAGGGTTACTGATTAGTAATCAGGAATATCGGTAAAAAAAAAATAATTATCCGCATGATTCTTTATACAAATACAATTAAATCTTATGTCACCAAAGAAAAGTCCATTTTTATTTATTTTGATTTTGATAAATTAACTAACTAATTGTTCACCACAAAAAAAATTTAACTTAAGACTCTACTTGATTGAATTTTATTCAAAGGAAAAAAAGCGTGGAGCTGAAATAACTCACTCAGAACACCTTTTAAAGGATTACGTGGTACGATTAGATCGAATAAGCCCTTATGGAATAAATATTCAGACACTTGTGAACCTTCAGGTACTGCCTTATTCAATGTTTGTTCAATTACTCTTTTACCCGCAAAGGCAATATAGGCATTCGGTTCGGCAATAATGATATCCCCCAACATACCAAAACTAGCTGTCACTCCACCAGTAGTAGGAGATGTAAGAATTGATACATAGAATAACTTTTGATTTGATTGATAATCATATAAAGCGGAAGATATTTTAGCCATTTGCATCAAGCTCAAACTTCCTTCTTGCATCCGTGCTCCTCCGGAAGCACACACCAGAATAAGAGGTAAAAATTTATTGGTAGCATACTCGATCAAACGGGTGATTTTCTCACCTACTACGGATCCCATACTACCCCCCATAAACTGAAAATCCATAACCCCAATTGCGATGGGAATCCCATTTAGTTGACCTGTACCTGTTTGAACAGCCTCTGTTAATCCTGTCTTTCTTTGATAAGAATCAATACGATTTTTATAAGGTTCCTCTTCGGAATGAAATTCAATGGGATCCAGAGAGACCATGTCGTCATCCATCGGATCCCAAGTACCTGGATCAATCGAAAGTTCGATTCTATCTGAACTACTCATTTTCAAATGATATCCGCATTGTTCACAAATATTCGTTTTTGACTTCAAAATTTTCTTATAATTTAATCCATAACAATTTTCGCATTGAATCCACAAATGCCTGTATTTTTGAGTTACTTCGAGATCATTAGAACTTTCTCTTCTACTTCTAGTTAAATGACTACCATTTGGGCTAGTTTTTCTATTGGAACTATCGCTTTCACTACTATTTCCACTTTCGCCACAAATGTAATTAGAAAAGGAACTGTCACGGTAATTTTCACTACTACTTAAAACGTGACTATCGATACAGATTTGAGAATGAAGATAAGAATCAACGCAATTATTAATGTGATTATTCCAACTAGATTGAGTATCATGCATGTAACGACCATAGTCGGGATCGTCCCTTTTCGATCTATTATTACTATAATTAGAATTACGAAAACTATAAAAAGAACTTTCTAGTTCACTCAGAAAAGAATGATCATTGTCAATCTCAAAAATTTGATTTTCAATATCAAAATATATGGAATAATCGTCCCTATTACTATCCCTAACAAAAAATGTGTCATCGGAGATGAAATTCCGAATGTCCCTGACGCCAACGAAATGATCAACATTACTGTGGCGATCCATTGATTTACTTAGTCCACACCTGTATTCGAATTCCCCTTTAGATAACATCAAATTGAACCACAATTTTTCCATAGAGCTTTCTTGCCCCTACCTATTTACATGAAAATACAAGAGATGAATAGTCAATTGAAAGAAATAATTCTCTTTTGTTTTTGGGAGACCGCGGAGCTCACTTCAATATATAGGATCTTTTTCAATTATAAATAGCAGTTGCCCCCCTATTGTGTAAAATGCGCATCGAAAAAAGAAATATTTGCTCTGGCCTATGAATAGGAAGAACATTTTTCGTAAAATCCCGTCTACTAATACTAATAAATACTAATAAATAAGTTTCTATTTATTTATATTCCAACACGGAACGAAACGGACAATATACAGGATGGGTAGAGGAAGTTGTGATACTTGTCTCGATCCATGAACGAAACTACGGGATATAAAAGAATACACCAATCCTAAGGCCCCATAGGATTAATTGT